GGAAAAGAATGGATCCGCAGGGTCCCAAATGAATTGGCTTGTTCGAAAAAAGCCTTGTTCTTTGGAAGATCTATCTCGTGTCTGGTACTGCATGGTTCCACTCTGCAAGAACTCCGAATCATTCTCTTGAAGCTCATCCTCTTTATGATAAATGATCCATTTGCCCCGAAATGACCCAGTCCAATAGGGAAATCCCAATTCCGTGGGCCTTTCGATACAATCAAATAGATTGCCACAAGGGCGCCATATTCTAGGAGCCCAAACTATGTGATTGAAGAAATCCTCCTCTATCTGTTGCGGATCAAGGGCCCCTTCCCCTTCTTCAAACTCCGATTCGTATTTTTCATATAGAAATCTCTGATCAACGATAGAACAAGATCCATTTTGCATCATATCTAACTGATTCCTTGGTTCGGACCGAAGAAGTAATGTAACTCGATTATTATCAAACTGACTGCAATATTTTTCTGTCCGTGAGGATCCCGCCAGAGCGCCCTCTACTTCTAATAGTAATAATAGTAATAGGCCATGAACTAGATCAGAATCATTCTCAACGAATCCATAAGAAGTGATCCAATCTTTTTCATCGTGTCTGGATGAAGACCAAAGATCTTGAGCGACCGATCCGGCAGAACAACTCAAAAGATAAAGAAGTATCGTGAATTTCTTCATGCTCGTTCCAAGTTCGAAGTACCATTTGTACAAATAAGAATCCCCTCCCTTACATGATTTCTTCTTCATATAGATAGATATAGGATCTATGGGGCAATTACTTAGAAGTACATTTTGTGTAACAGCCCTTCCTATCTGATAGAAAAGGATCCCATGATCCTGAACCGATCTTATCTGGGATCGAAAATCCCAAGTTTTTCTATGAAGAGCTGATCTAATTGTATTAGTTTCTATAATGGATTTCTTCTGTGTAATACTAATTGATAGGGCCTCATTGATAAGTGCTACAAGATCTCGCGCATTGGAACCCATGGTTATGGACCCGAATCCGTTAGTATGGAACATCTTCTTTTCCAAGTGAAATCCCCTAGTATATGAAAGAATGAAAAAGTGCTTTCGTTGTTGTGGAAGAAGAAGCCTTCGTATCTTAATGCATGTATTTAATTTATTCGGAGCTATTAGAGCGGGATCCACTTTTTGGGGAATATGAGTCGAAGCAATAACAAGAATCTTTCCAGTGGAACATCTTTCACAATCCCTGGAGAGATAGTTCTCTAATAGACCGAGGGATAAGTAATTCGACTCATTCACATGCAGATCATGAATGTTTGGAATCCATATTATGCAAGGAGACATTGCTTTTGCTAATTCGAATTGAAGGGTGATATCAAATCGGTCTATTTTCGGCGTCATATACATAGTTAGCAGCTCCGTATCAATATCAAGGTCATCATCACTATCATCAATATCGTCACTATCATCAATATCGATATCGTCACTATCATCAATATCGATATCATCAATAAGATAACCTTTAGGCTTGTCATCCAGGAACTTGTTCGGAAATACCGTAATGAAAGGAACATAGGAGTTTGTCGCTAGGTATTTGACCAAACAGGATCGTCCAGTTCCTATAGAACCTATCACTAAAATACCTCTAGAAGGGGATAGGGCTAAGCGGAGCGAAAAGGGTTTTCCATGAGGAGATGGGGAATGAAAACTATTAGCCCCACACGAGGTTTGTGAATAAGTGATTGTCTGATAATGAGCAAGGAATATCCGTCTTTCTGCTAAACAGGATCTATTGAACTCATAATTCATTAGATCCTTTTGATGAATGTCAACTAAGTATCGTAAGGAAATTGATCCCGGTTGTTCAATCATTTGATAACCAGAGTCATTCTTTGATAAATGATCACTATGAGTCAGACTCAATAGAATTTGATCAATCCTTTTTTCTGTCGTTAAGGTGGAGAACTGAACCAAGAATTCTCTTTCTTCATCATCAATCGAATCACTGTTCGCGACCCAGAATTCTATTTTCTCATCAATCCAATCACCGTTCACGTTTTTTCTTTTTCTTATCAATGAATAGATCTCTTTACTTGTACGACTTAGATGTCTCGTATTTCTCGAAAAAATGATTCGATTGATGGGATTTGGTATGATACTTACAAGATCGATGAGATTGATCTTCCAATATTTATTCTTAGAACGTATTGATTTGACCCCATAAGCGGGACCACCACCCAATAGCATGTTGCCACCAGAAGCAGAACCCCGTATTTCTTCCAGAGAATCTCCTAATTGTTCCAGAACAACTAGAAAGAGATTCTTTAACCAGAAAGGATTCAGTTCAGATGTAGGATACCTATCCAGAAGTTTTCGAAATTCCATCATGTATGATGGAATCATCAAAGATTTGATCTTTTCTAACTCTGTCTGTAACTCACTAGAGGCTCGGGAAACAAAGAGAAGATGTATACGAACGAGATATCCAGCAACAAGAAGAAGGAAAAATATGGAATAGAGGAACTCCCGAGCATTT